ACAAAAAGTTTGATTTTAGTTCAAAATGATCAATATGTAGAATCAGAACAAGTGATTGCCGAGATTCGTACCGGAACGTCCACTTTTCATTTTAAAGAGAGAGTTCAAAAACATATTTATTCTGAGTCAGAAGGAGAAATGCACTGGAGTACTGATGGCTATCATGCGACCGAATATCCATATAGTAATGTTCATTTATTACCAAAAACAAGTCATTTATGGATATTAGCAGGAGGTCTATGCAGATCCAATATAGTGTCTTTTTCACTCCACAAGAATCAAGATCAAATGAATGCTAATTCTTTTTCTCTCGAAGAAAGATATATCTTTGATCTCTCACTGACTAATGATCAAGTAAGACATAAATTGTTGGATACTTTTGGTAAAAAATATAGGGAAATTTTTGACTATTCAAAACCTTATCGAATCAGATCCAAGGATCATTGGAATCTCATAGAGCCTTCTACTTATATTCGTCAAGAGAATTCCTTGGCGAAAAAGCGAAGAAATAGATTCGTGATTCCCTTACAATATGATCAAGAACAAGAAAAGAAACTAATACCCTGTTTTGGTATTTCGATTAAAATACCTATAAATGGTATTTTACGTAGAAATAGTATTCTTGCTTATTTTGATGATCCGCGATACAGAAGAAGCAGTTCGGGAATTACTAAATATGGGATTGTCGAAGTAGATTCAATCGTAAAAAAAGAGGATTTGATTGAGTATCGAGGAACAAAAGAATTTAGTCCGAAATACCAAATGCAAATGAAAGTAGATCGGTTTTTTTTTATTCCCGAGGAAGTGCATATCTTACCCGGATCTTCGCCCATAATGGTCCGGAACAATAGTATCATTGGAGTAGATACACGACTTGCTTTAAATATAAATACAAGAAGTCGAGTAGGTGGATTAGTCCGAGTGGAGAGAAAAAAAAAAAGTATGGAACTTAAAATATTTTCTGGAGATATTCATTTTTCTGGAGAGGTGGATAAAATATCTAGGCACAGTGGCATTTTGATACCACCAGGAATGGAAAAAAAAAATTCTAAAGGATCAAAAAAATTGAAAAATTGGATCTATGTCCAACGGATTACACCTACCAAAAAAAAGTATTTTGTTTTGGTTCGGCCCGTAGTCACATATGAAATAGCTGATGGGATAAATTTAGCAACACTTTTCTCTCAGGATCTCTTGCAGGAAAAGGATAATATCCAACTTCGAATTGTCAATTATATACTTTATGGAAATGGCAAGTCAATTCGAGGAATTTCTCACACAAGTATTCAATTAGTTCGGGCTTGCTTAGTATTGACTTGGGACCAAGAAAAAAAGAATTCTATAAAAGAAGAGGTTCATGCTTCTTTTGTTGAAATAAGGGCAAATGATCTGCTTCGTGATTTCATCCGAATTGAGTTAGTAAAGTCCACTATTTCGTATACCGAAAAAAGGTATGATACGGCAGGTTCAGGATTTATTTCCAATAATGAATTAGATCGTACCCATAGAAATCCTTTTGATTCCAAGGCGAAGATTCAATCATTTCCCCAACATAAGGGAACTCTTGGTACGTTGTTGAATCAAAATAAGGAATGCCAATCTTTCATAATTTTGTCATCATCCAATTGTTCTCGAATTGGCTCCTTCAATACTTCGAGATATAATAATGCGACAAAAGAATCGGATCCCATGACTCCAATTAGGGATTTGTTGGGTCCTTTAGGTACTATTGTGCCTAAAATAGTAAAATTTTGTTCATCTTACTATTTAAGAACTTATAATCAAGTCTTTTTAAAGAAAGATTTTTTATTTGAAAATTTTCAACAGACTTTCCAAGTGCTTCAAGTACTTCCATTTCAATTTCAATACTGTTTCCTAGATGAAAATAGTAGGATTTTTAATCCCGATCCATGCAGTAACATCATTTGGAATTCATTCCATTCGAATTGGTGTTTTCTCCATCACGATTTTTGTGAAGAGGCATGGACAATAATTAGCCTTGGACAATTCCTTTGTGAAAATGTATGTCTATTGAAATACGGATCACGCATAAAAAAATCTGGTCAAATTTTCATTGTTCATGTTGACTCTTTAGTTATAAGATCAGCTAAGCCCTATTTGGTCACTCCAGGAGCAACTGTACATGGCCATTATGGGGAAACCTTTTCTGAAGGAAATACATTAATTACATTTATATATGAAAAATCGAGATCTGGTGACATAACGCAAGGTCTTCCAAAAGTGGAACAAATCTTAGAAGTTCGTTCGATTGATTCAATATCGATGAACCTCGAAAGAAGAGTTGAAGGTTGGGACGAACGTATCCGAAGGATTCTTGGGATCCCCTGGGGATTCTTGATTGGAGCTGAACTAACCATAGCCCAAAGTCGTATCTCTTTGGTTAATAAGATCCAAAAGGTTTATCGATCCCAGGGGGTACAGATCCATAATAGACATATAGAGATTATTGTACGTCAAGTAACATCAAGAGTTTTGGTTTCAGAAGATGGAATGTCTAATGTTTTTTTACCTGGGGAATTTATTGGATTGTTGCGAGCAGAGCGAGCAGGGCGCGTTTTGGACGAAGCGATCTTTTATCGGGCAATCTTATTGGGAATAACGAAGTCATCTCTGAATACTCAAAGTTTCATATCCGAAGCGAGTTTTCAAGAAACTGCTCGAGTTTTAGCAAAAGCTGCTCTACGAGGTCGTATTGATTGGTTGAAAGGCCTGAAAGAGAACGTTGTTTTGGGGGGGATTATACCAGTTGGTACCGGATTCAAAAAATTAGTACATCGTTCAAAGAAAGACAAAAACATTCATTTGAAAATTAAAAGGAAGAATCTATTCGAGTTGGAAATGAGAGATATTTTGTTACACCATAGAGAATTATTTTGTTCTTATTCTCCAAACACTTTCCATGAGACATCAGACCAATAAATTACGTAATGTAATTTACTAATTCCTAACAAGAGGTTCATTCTTTTTACTTTAACTCTCTGGTCCAATTATGGATTTCGTAATCAATGAAATCAAAAATAAAGAATGAAATTCATGGTTTGGGTCGTAGATCAAAGGTCAATCCTAGTAGAAGGTTCCGTTGGAACAATTATTTATTTCACAAGGTAATGAATCTCTTTGAAAAAAAAAAATAAAAAGAGAAAGTGTGGGAAAATGGGAAGACGATATTGGAACATCAATTTGGAAGAAATGATGGAAGCAGGAGTTCATTTTGGTCATGGTACTAATAAATGGAATCCTAGAATGGCTCCTTACATCTCTGCAAAGCGTAAGGGTATTCATATTACAAATCTTACTATAACTGCTCGTTTTTTATCAGAAGCCTGCGATTTAGTTTTTGATGCAGCAAGTAGGGGAAAAAAATTCTTAATCGTTGGCACTAAAAAGAAAGCAGCGGATTTAGTAGCATCAGCAGCAATAAGGGCTCGATGTCATTATGTTAATAAAAAATGGCTTGGTGGTATGTTAACGAATTGGTCTACTACAGAAACAAGACTTCAGAAATTCAGGGACTTAAGAGCAGAACAAAAGATGGGGAAATTCAATCGTCTTCCCAAAGGAGATGCAGCAATGTTGAAGAGAAAGTTATCTACCTTGCAAACATATCTGGGTGGGATCAAATATATGACGGGATTGCCCGATATTGTAATTATCGTTGATCAGCAAGAAGAATATACGGTTCTTCGAGAATGTGTTATTTTGGGTATTCCGACGATTTGTTTAATCGATACAAATTGTGACCCAGATCTTGCAGATATTTCTATTCCGTCCAACGATGATGCTATAGCTTCGATTCGATTGATTCTTACCAAATTAGTATCTGCAATTTGTGAGGGCCGTTCTAGTTATATAAAAAACAGTTGAATATCTTATCATTACTCTTATCATTAAGAAGAAGAAAGAAGAAGATTAGTTTGTTTTTGGCGAACTCTCTTTGATTGTTACTATTTTGGTTTGCATCTTTTGGAGTTTGAACTATGTTTTGAATATTGAAGAATATTTAAAAGATAAAATGATTGGTATTTTTTTTATGTGATTTCTCGGTATCCGAAATATACGATTCATAACTTAAATTCATGAATGAACATAGATGAATTGAGAAAGAGATGGTTGAATCAAAATAATTACTTTTTTGAAGTTCGATTTCTGTTAGAGGACAATATGAATTTTATACCATGTTCCATTAAAACACTCAAAGGATTATACGATATATCAGGTGTAGAAGTAGGCCAACATTTATATTGGCAAATAGGAGGTTTACAAATTCATGCCCAAGTACTTATCACTTCTTGGGTTGTAATTGCTATCTTATTAGGTTCAGTCATCATAGCTGTTCGAAATCCACAAACCATTCCGACCGACGGTCAGAATTTCTTCGAATATGTTCTTGAATTTATTCAAGACTTGAGCAAAACTCAGATTGGAGAGGAGTATGGTCCTTGGGTTCCTTTTATAGGAACGATGTTCCTATTTATTTTTGTTTCTAACTGGTCAGGTGCTCTTTTACCTTGGAAAATCATAAAGTTACCTCATGGGGAGTTAGCTGCGCCCACGAATGATATAAATACTACTGTTGCTTTAGCTTTACCCACGTCAGTGGCATATTTCTATGCGGGTCTTAGCAAAAAAGGATTGGGATATTTTGGGAAATACATTCAACCAACTCCAATACTTTTACCAATTAATATTCTAGAAGATTTCACAAAACCTTTATCTCTTAGTTTTCGACTTTTCGGGAATATATTGGCTGATGAATTAGTGGTTGTTGTTCTTGTTTCTTTAGTGCCTTCAGTAGTTCCTATACCTGTCATGTTTCTTGGATTATTTACAAGCGGTATTCAAGCTCTTATTTTTGCAACTTTGGCTGCGGCTTATATAGGTGAATCCATGGAGGGTCATCATTGACTAACTTTCGAAATAGTCTTTTTTGAAGCTTATCCCAATTCAAAGGGGGTTCAATATAATCCACTAGGTTGGAGAATAAAATGCAAATAGCTATATGTATGTATATATGAAGAAAGATAGGAAAAGAAAGAAGGGTTGGGGCTCCTACTACATATATGTATATGTAATGCCTATGAGTAAAAATCCTTGTGTATGTTTCGAAGAATGGTTCCAGAATACTATTTAATAGAATAAAAAGTGCAGGTGATTTACGTTATTTATGGAAGAATAAAAGTATATGTTATTTACTAGTTAGATAGTAATTACCCCTATCTCTTTTTTTTCTAGTCCACTGCATTTAGATGAATTTCCATATCAGTCCTTTTTCTATTTTGTCTGTGATTGTGAATTGAATGAAAAATGAAAGAGAAAGAATAGAATAGTTTCTAAACAAGGAAACGCAATGACTAAAACCGTATACATATCTATTTACATAAGGTAGAAAGGAAAAACGGTATATCGAAGTAGTTCTGACAATTCAGTAATATTCTGAATTCCATTTGGAGCTTTTAGCTACTTCGACCCGATATATTTTGGTGATAAAGATCAAAAAATGAAAAATAAGTGTAGTAAATAGTAAAAGTAGAAGTAGAAAAATAAGTAGATTAAGTACTAATTCATTGGTTCGTTGTATCATTAACCATTTCTTTTTTTGGTGCGAGGAACTTACCATGAATCCACTTATTTCTGCTGCTTCCGTTATTGCTGCTGGATTGGCTGTAGGGCTTGCTTCTATCGGACCTGGGGTCGGTCAAGGTACTGCTGCGGGTCAAGCCGTAGAAGGTATTGCGAGACAACCAGAAGCAGAGGGTAAAATACGAGGTACTCTATTGCTTAGTCTGGCTTTTATGGAAGCTTTAACAATTTATGGACTGGTCGTGGCATTAGCTCTTTTATTTGCAAATCCTTTTGTTTAATGTTTAATTTCATCGTATAATAAAAATGTAAAAAAAAAAAAAGAATAAAAACATAACCATAACTAATAAATTTGAGAATTCTCAAATTCCATTAAGAATAATAAGCGGAGTGATACAAAAAGAACTCTGTTCTTTGTTAGTCCTATCTATAAGGGGAGAGCTTATGAAAAATAGAATCGATTCTTTTGTTTCCGTGGAGCACTGGCCATCCGCTGGGAGTTTCGAGTTTAATACCGATATTTTAGCAACAAATCCAATAAATCTAAGCGTAGTGCTGGGTGTATTAATTTTTTTTGGAAAGGGAGTGTGTGCGAGTTGTGTATTTCAAGAATAGGTTGGATTTCACCGGCTGCACTTTCTTTATATTTATGTATTCTTTTTTATAGCAGAAATAGGAACAAAGGGTGCACAATCTCGACGAATTACTTCGGAATTGGATTTCATTCAGAGATCATATGTAAGAACCATAGCATTTCGTGACTAATTGATAAATGAACTTTGATTATCTTCTCTATCAACCAATAATGTTGAGGTCTTTTACATGGTTAAAGATAAATTGTTTGAAGTCCAGGCACAGCATAGTATGGTACTCTTTCTACCGCTACGTTAGTAACAAAAAGGTTGAAAGATGATAAAAAAGGAATAATTGGGAATTTATCCGATGTAGAACACTCATATGGATAAAATTATTTGAACCATTAACTGGAAAGATGGGTATCTCCCCCCCTTTTTTTATCCACTGCCGAATTGACGACCTATGTATTCTATTTGTATAAAAAAGAGAATTTTTTGGATAAAAAAATCGAAATATCATTCTAATAATAATGATAATGAAGTAATGAAGTTAAAAATTCTATTCAATTATTCTATTCAATTATATATTATCTATTAGAATTTTGATCTAATTTATCATAGCATATAAAGAAGAAAGAATAGAATTATTTTTTCTTTAAAATCTTTTTTTTTTTCTTTTTGTAAATAAGTTGTAAATAAAGAACAAATAAAGAAACAACTTTGCTGACAATTTTTTCTTTTTTGTATGGTCTGAAGAGTCCTCCTAAGATTCTGATGTTAGATCAGTTTCGATATACCAACAGAAAATAGAGGATAGGCTCATTCCGTTCAAAGATATGGGAATGCCCATCAATCAAAGAAAAGATAAAAGAAACAATTGAGCGTGAGAGCCAAATGAATCGAAAGATTCATGTTTGGTTCGGGAAGAGATATTATAGTTGTTAAATGAATGGAAAGATAATCTACTTTCATTAAATGATTTATTAGATAAGCGAAAACAGAGGATCTTGAGTACTATTCGAAATTCAGAAGAATTACGTAAAAGAGCCATTGAACAGCTCGAAAGAGCTCGGGTTAGATTACGGAAAGTGGAAATCGAAGCAGATGAGTATCGAACGAATGGATACTCCGATATAGAACGAGAAAAAGTAAATTTGATTAATGCTACTTGCAATAGTTTGGAACGATTAGAAAATTACAAAAATGAAACTCTTTTTTTTGAAAAACAAAGAGCAATTAATCAGGTCCGACAACAAGTTTTGCAACAAGCCTTACAAAAAGCTCTAGGAATTTTGAATAGTTGTTTAAATAGCGAATTACATTT